GGTCTCTATGCCAGGTGTTCTGCCCGTGGCTTCAGGGGGTATTCATGTTTGGCATATGCCTGCCCTAACCGAAATCTTTGGGGATGATTCCGTACTACAGTTTGGTGGAGGAACTTTAGGGCACCCTTGGGGAAACGCACCCGGTGCAGTAGCTAATCGGGTGGCTTTAGAAGCATGTGTACAAGCTCGTAATGAGGGACGTGATCTTGCTCGTGAAGGTAATGATATTATTCGTGAAGCTACCAAATGGAGCCCTGAGCTAGCCGCTGCTTGTGAAGTATGGAAAGAGATAACATTCGATTTTGACCCAGTGGATAAGCTAGATAAAGAGACAAAATAAGCGCGTATAATTCAGCAATTCCTGTTTGTTCTCCTAATTGATTGCAATGAAACTTGGCCCAATCTTTTCCTCAAAAAAGAAGAAAGATTGGGCCGAATCGAATAAATAATAAACATCTTATACTAATCCTATACTATGAACTCTGAGGGTCTTTGTGTAATTGCATATATCTTTTATATGTACAGACCTTACGATATACAATAATACGATATACAATAAAATATACAAGTATATACAAAATATAAACATAAGAAGATAAGATCGAAGGAAAACTAAACAACTTATCTATTCTATTATTTATTGTTGGAACCATAGGTTGAATTATGGATCCTTGGGATTGGATTAGCGGATCCTTTTATATTCCTGAGTTTCAGGCCATAGATCGAGCCAAGGGAAGGATCCCTTCTATCCCTATCCTGTATATTGTCTTTTTCGTTCCCTGTTGTAATATAAACTCATTTTATTATTTGACTATATGACACGAGATTATACGAGACGAGAATTCCTTTTTAATTTATGGGAATAAACAACTACGTATCTTTTTGATGAGAATTGAGAGTTTTCCATGAGAGAAACCTGTCTTTATATATCTTTTTTTGAGGAAAAGATTCTATCATAACATAATAAGGAGAATCCTTTATTTTCAAGACTCACTCGTTTTTCATTAACAATCTTAATGATTGGATCATATGCTTCATTTGAATTCTGATGAGAAATCAAAATAAAGAAAAAAGAAATAGTAAAATGATTTTTTCTTCATCGAATGACTATTCATCTATTAATATTAGGTTTTCATAAAATAGGGGGCAGAAAGAATCTATGAAAAAATGTTGGTTCAATTCGATGTTGTCTAACAATAAGTTAGAACATAGGTGTGGGCTGAGTAAATCAATGGATAGTCTTGATACTCTTGGACATACCAGTGGAAGTGAAGAAACTCTTCTAAATGATGCGGAGAAAGAGATTCCTAGTTGGGACAGTTATAGTTTCAGTAATATTAATTATCTAAATTATTTATTTGATAGCAGGAATATTTGGAGTTTGATCTCTGATCATACTTTTTTAGTTAAAAATAGTAATGGTGACACTTATTCTGTATATTTTGATATTGAAAATCATATTTTTGATATTGACAATGACAATGCTAGTTCTTTTTTGAGTGAACTAGAGATTCTTTTTCCTAGTTATTTGAATAGTGGGTCTAATAGTAGTAATTACTACTATTGTTATTCCATGTATGATACTCAATCTAATTGGAATAATCACATTAATAGTTGCATTGATAGTTATCTTCGTTTTGAAATCAGTCTTAATAGTGACATTCCCAGTGGTATTGACAGTGACATTTCTAGTTTCATTTGTACGACGGAAAGTACAAGTAGTATTGAAAGTGGAAATTCTAGTATCGAAACTAGTAGCAGTTATTTCAATATAAGCGAAAAATCTAATGATTTTGATCTAAATACAAAATACAAACAGTTATGGGTTCAATGTGAGAATTGTTATGGATTAAATTATAAAAAATTTTTTAGTTCAAAAATGAATATTTGTGAACACTGCGGATTTCATTTGAAAATGAGTAGTTCAGATAGAATCGAACTCTTTATTGATCCTGGCACTTGGGAGCCTATGGATGAATATATGGTTTCTATGGACCCCATTGAATTTCATTCAGAGGAGGAACCTTATATAGATCGCATTTCTTTTTATCAAATAAAAACGGGTTTAACTGAAGCTGTTCAAACAGGCGTAGGTCAACTAAACAGTATTCCCATAGCAATTGGAGTTATGGATTTTCAGTTTATGGGAGGTAGTATGGGATCCGTAGTAGGTGAGAAAATAACCCGTTTGATCGAGTATGCTACTAATCGATCTCTACCTATCATTATTGTGTGTGCTTCTGGAGGAGCACGCATGCAAGAAGGGAGTTTGAGCTTGATGCAAATGGCTAAAATTTCTTCTGCTTCATATGATTATCAATCAAATAAAAAGTTATTCTATGTATCAATCCTTACATCTCCTACAACTGGCGGAGTTACAGCAAGTTTTGGTATGTTGGGAGATATCATTATTGCTGAACCTAATGCCTACATTGCGTTTGCGGGTAAAAGAGTAATTGAACAAACATTGAAAAAGACAGTACCCGACGGTTCACAAGTGGCTGAGTATTTATTCCATAAGGGCTTATTCGACCCAATCGTACCACGTAATCCTTTAAAAGGTGTTCTGAATGAGTTATTTCAGCTACACGGTTTCCTTCCCTTGAATCAAGATTAAAAGAAAGATTTGAAAAAAGATTGAAATTCTTCATTTTCAAATGGAAGTATATCACTAGTTTCAGTTCTTTTTATTTGTAGCGAATACGCATTTAGTTCATTATAATGAAAAAAACAAAACTAATAAGTTGGTGTTTTCTTTGGGGATATCAGTTATAAGTGTAGTAAGAGTCAGAACTTTTTGATAATGACTTTTTGCCCCGGATCTTTTTTTTATTCTACCTCTCTTCCTGATTAGGAATAAGGAATAAGCATCCCTTTATCGACAGATAAAAAAAAATCCTTCCGATAAATACGGGAAATAAAAATAAATTTCTCCGTCCTTTTGACATATTCATATATAGAACAACGAAAAATAGATAAAAAAAGATATCAAAAATATGAAAATAAAATATTCAATAATAAATAAAAAGAAAGAATAAATCTCAAATCAAATAAATAAAATAGAAATTTAAAATAACAAATAATAAGAATATAGAAGTTCTTTCTATTTAGCGAGAACCCCCATTTTTCACTAGGAATCCCTGTTTGTTGGATAAGATTGGTTAAAGTCGGGAACTCATAAGAAACTCTTTTCTATCTTTCCTTTCAAAACACCTTTTTTGTTTTGAAAGGAAAGACGATGAAGATAAGGATGGGAGAAGAAGAATCCAATTTATGAAAGCGGATTCTCGTACATATTTGTAAAGGAATAGGTACACTTCATTGAGTTCTAGATTCGTTATTGATTTTATTGATTATTAAATACTTCATATTAATATTATCTTAATATTCTTTCTAATAGATAGACTTATCATAAGATATCTTTCATCTTTATAATTATAATTTATAATTATAATAGGTACAAATATGAAATCGAGGTATCCATTCTATGATAGATTTGAACTTTCCCTCTATTTTTGTTCCTTTAGTGGGCCTAGTCTTTCCGGCAATCGCAATGGCTTCTTTATCTCTTTATGTCCAAAGAAATAAGATTGTCTAAATATGATGGGACCAAATCTCATCAATTTCTTTCAACACTGGTTCATCATACAAATACTCTTTTTTCATGTAATATGGTAGGATATATGATATGTGGCCTTTCCAAAAACAAATGGAAGAGTTGTTTTGTTATGTATGCCGATGCATAATATACGCATTAATGCATGTATATGCGATTATAGTTAAATCAATTAAATGATTAAATTCAAAACGATCAGCAAATCTTTTTTGAAAAATCTTTGAAATAGAAACTCAATTTATCTAACCCATTATTCCTAATGGTTCCTGTCGGAATGCTGCTAGTTGATGAAAGTTACTTCGGGATCAAGCTCGAGTCAAATCCATTTGGATTATTCTCTCAATTACAATCGAATGCAATTGGATCTAGTATAGTATGAACTGGCGATCAGAACATATATGGATAGAACTTATAACGGGGTCTCGAAAAACAAGTAATTTTTGCTGGGCCTTTATCCTTTTTTTAGGTTCACTAGGATTCTTAGTGGTTGGAACTTCCAGTTATCTTGGCAAGAATCTGATATCCGTATTTCCGTCTCAGCAAATTCTTTTTTTCCCACAAGGGATCGTGATGTCTTTCTATGGGATCGCAGGTCTATTCATTAGTTCTTATTTGTGGTGCACAATTTCATGGAATGTAGGTAGTGGTTATGACCGATTCGATAGAAAAGAAGGGATAATGTCCCTTTTTCGTTGGGGATTTCCTGGAAGAAATCGTCGCATCTTCCTTCGTTTCTTTCTGAAAGATATCCAATCAATAAGAATGGAGGTGAGAGAGGGTCTTTTTCCTCGTCGTGTCCTTTATATGGAAATCAGGGGCCAAGGAGCCATTCCCTTGACCCGTACTGATGAGAATTTGACTCCACGAGAAATTGAACAAAAAGCTGCCGAATTGGCCTATTTCTTGCGTGTACCCATTGAAGTATTTTGAAATGAACTGAAGAAGAAATCTCAGCATGAGAGAAGGAACTTAATACATCTCAAAAGCAGGAGGACATATATGGAACAATATTAATAAAATCTAATATAACTAATCAAATAAAATATATTCAAAAAAGAATATATATATATTAAGGAGAATAGAAACTATTTGTACACAAAGATTATTTTGTATACGCATACACATGGCGTTCAGCTTCATTCTTTATACTAGTAAAATATCTAATAAGTATAGATTCATCAAATATCCTAACATGTCTTTTGTTTTCGTAAAACATAATTCCTCTTTTTAGCCTTTGAATTGATACCCTATCCCCGCGCTGCGGTTAGACAGTAAAATCTTTCGAATTCAAAATAGAAATAAAAGAATTAAAGGATCTGGTAGGGTTCGTCTTTAAATCCAAATTATATTTGTTTTGTTAGTTCAAATGGGTTTTTGAGTCTTCATCGAAAGGAAGAAATGAAGGGGAAATCGGTTACAATTTGCCTAATTGCGATCTCTGGAATATGGAAAGAATATTTACTGCTTTTTTTTCATTCGAAAAGGGTCTTTCTTGTATATTCTATTCTATATTCTTTTAGATCCAAAGACTCAATTCTTACACAAAAACAAGAATAGGAAAAGATCCATAGGTTCGATACCTTATTCTTGTTAGAGTTATAGGCTCTTGTTATATGATTCGTGCTTCATAGAAATTTCAGATAGAATCGACGAATGAAACAGGTTCATTAACAATTCACATCACGGATACAGAATGAAAAAAAAGAAAGCATTGGCTTCCCTCCCATATCTTGTGTCTATACTCTTTTTGCCCTGGTGGGTTTCTTTCTCATTTAAGAAATGTCTAGAAACTTGGGTTCTTAATTGGTGGAATACCAGGCAATCTGAAATCCTTTTGAATGATATTCAAGAGAAAAATGTTCTAGAGAAATTTATGGAATTAGAAGAACTATTCCTTTTGGACGAGATGATAAAGGAGTACTCAGAGACACATATGCAAAGGCTTCGTATAGGAATGCACAAGGAAACAATACAATTAGTCCAAAGACAAAATGAATCTCATTTCCATATCATTTTGCATTTCTCTACAAATCTAATCTGTTTCGCTATTCTAGGTGGTTATTTTTTTCTGGGTAATGAAGAACTTTTCATTCTAAATTCTTGGATTCAGGAATTTCTCTATAACTTAAGTGATACAATCAAAGCTTTTTTGATTCTTTTAGTTACTGATTTATGGATCGGATTTCACTCGACCCATGGTTGGGAACTAATGATTGGTTTGATCTACAACGATTTTGGATTGGCTCAGAATGATCAGATTCTATCCGGTCTTGTTTCCACTTTTCCAGTCATTCTAGATACAATTGTGAAATATTGGATCTTCCATTTTTTAAATCGTGTATCTCCTTCGCTTGTAGTAATTTATCATTCAATGAATGAATAATTCATCAGATCTTTTGATATCAATCAAATCATAATCTTTTTTTGTGTATAAAGAAATCATTTTTCATCTTACTTATTCTTTATACTTCTACCTTTTCAATTCTTTCAATTCAAGGTATTCGTACTATTCATATTATATTCCACCAGTACAATTCTTTCAGTACAATCAATACAAAGGCAAACTTGTGGATAGGGAATTCTACTAGCTATCTATCCAATTTATTGTAGAAATTTCGGGGATCGATGATTGGACCATGCAAAATAGAAATACTTTTTCTTGGGTAAAAGAACAGATGACTCGATCCATTTATGTATCGATCATGATATATGTAATAACTCGAGCATCTATTTCAAATGCATATCCCATTTTTGCGCAGCAGGGTTATGAAAATCCACGAGAAGCAACTGGGCGAATTGTATGTGCCAATTGCCATTTAGCTAATAAGCCCGTGGATATTGAAGTTCCGCAAGCTGTACTTCCTGATACTGTATTTGAAGCAGTTGTTCGAATTCCTTATGATATGCAACTGAAACAAGTTCTTGCTAATGGTAAAAAAGGAGCTTTGAATGTAGGAGCTGTTCTGATTTTACCCGAGGGATTCGAATTAGCTCCCCCCGATCGTGTTTCTCCCGAAATGAAAGAAAAGATGGGCAATCTTTCTTTTCAGTGTTATCGTCCTAATAAAAGAAATATTCTTGTGATAGGTCCTGTTCCCGGTCAGAAATATAGTGAAATCGTCTTTCCTATTCTTTCCCCCGACCCTGTTACGAAAAAAGACGTTCACTTCTTAAAATATCCCATATATGTAGGTGGGAACAGAGGGAGGGGTCAGATTTATCCTGATGGTAGCAAGAGTAACAATACAGTTTATAATGCTACATCTGCTGGTATAGTAAGCAGAATAGCACGTAAAGAAAAAAAAGGGGGATATGAAATAACCATAGTTGATGCATCAGAAGGACGTCAAGTGGTTGATATTATACCTCCAGGACCAGAACTTCTTGTTTCAGAAGGTGAATCCATCAAGCTTGATCAACCATTAACAAGTAATCCAAATGTAGGAGGTTTTGGTCAGGGAGACACAGAAATAGTGCTTCAAGATCCATTACGAGTCCAAGGCCTTCTGTTCTTCTTGGCATCTGTGATTTTGGCACAAATCTTTTTGGTTCTGAAAAAGAAACAGTTTGAAAAGGTTCAGTTGTACGAAATGAATTTCTAGATCTAGAAATTCATTAAAATAAAGTTGGTAAAAGTGCCAAATTATTGTTGATCAATAGAATGATATATGATTCTAAAAATTCTATAAGTCTTTTCTTTATTTGTTTTTTTTATACTCTTTTTTATTTTGCGGGATGTCTGAAACTCATTACTTGTATACCATTCCTAATGATAGAAAATCAGTATACAAATACAAAGGAATAGAATACAAGACGGGAAAAATGAGAGTAAAAAAAAAGATTTATAGAAAGTCTTCCTAATCGTCTATTCGATACAAGACGAC